CTCAATTCCAAGAAATTCTATCTTCCAGCAAGACATTCACTGAGCAAGCGGAAATCCTTTTGAAGGAAGCTATTCAGGAACAGCTCGAACGGTTTCCACTTCAGGAACAAACATAAATTTTGCATGTTTACTCATTAGTAGGAGAGTAATCATTGAGAAATATTTTTCATTTGAATCATTCAAAAAAAAATTTCTTACTCTTTAGTATAGTCATTTAAAGAATAGATGGAAATTCAGATATTTAAAGAATAAATGGAAATAAGATTGCGTCCAATAGGAGTTGAACCTATACCAAAGGTTTAGAAGACCTCCGTCCTATCCATTAGACAATGGACGCTTTTCTTTCGTATTTTTTCTCTTGTTCAGATAAAAAACAATTACACAGAAACTATTTTAGGAAAGAAAAAAAGATCCATATCCAAATTGATGATGCATATATCATAAGGAATATGGAGCGGGTGGTGGGAATCGAACCCGTAACCCCAAGGTTATGAGCCTTGTGAGCTACCAAACTGCTCTACTCCACCTTAAACTAAAGAACTGGGAACTAATGGATAAAAAAAGGTTGGATACGCCCCTCTACCATATCTATATAAATAGAATAGTCCATTTATACAGAATGGTAAAGAGGGCTCTTCTATGATCATAAATCACAGAGATCCATGCAAATACGAAACGAGATTTTATCCTTACCAACTGGATCTTGTTGCACCCGGTAACAAACATGCATAAACCATTTCTCGAAGTATGTGTCCGGATAGCCCAAAATCTCGATAGTTAGCTCTGGGTCTTCCGGTCAAAAAACAACGTCGATGAAGGCGTATAGGTGCACTATTACGTGGTAGGGATTGCAATTTTTCCTGAATTTCCCATTTTTCACTCAAGGATGAAACTTTGCTTATCTTTTTTTTTGAGGATCGACGAATCAAATGATATTTCTGTTCCAATTTCTGCCGCTTCTCCTCTCTCTGAATTAAACTTTTTCTTGCCATAATGTACCGTTCCTATCTCAGAATTAAACTTTTTCTTGCCATAATGTGCCGTTCCTATTATTATCAAGTATACAGTTCGGGTCCTAGATGGGAAAATAAATAGAATAAGAAATATAAGAAGGATGTCCAGGAAGTTTTATTCGGCTCAATCCTTTTTTTTTAGAAAAAAAAAGATTGGGCCGAGTTTAATAGCAATCAATTAGAAGCACAAAGAAGAATTACTGAATTTTGCACACTTTTTTTTTCTTTCTATTTCACTTATTTATCTAGTTTATCTACCGGATCGAACTCAAATTTGATCGCCTTCCATATTTCACAAGCTGCGGCTAGTTCAGGACTCCATTTGCTAGCTTGACGGATAATTTCATTACCTTCACGAGCAAGATCGCGTCCTTCATTACGAGCTTGTACACACGCTTCTAAAGCCACCCGATTAGCTACTGCACCAGGTGCATTTCCCCAAGGATGTCCTAAAGTTCCTCCACCAAACTGTAATACGGAATCATCTCCAAAGATTTCGGTCAGAGCAGGCATATGCCAAACATGAATACCCCCTGAAGCCACCGGAATAACACCCGGCATCGAAACCCAGTCCTGAGTGAAAAAGATACCGCGACTACGATCTTTTTCAATATAATCATCACGCAATAAATCAACAAAGCCCAACGTCATTTCGCGTTCCCCTTCTAGCTTACCTACTACTGTACCAGCGTGGATATGATCTCCACCAGACATACGCAATGCTTTAGCTAGTACACGAAAATGCATACCATGATTTTTCTGTCTATCAATAACTGCATGCATTGCCCGGTGGATGTGAAGAAGTAGGCCATTGTCGCGGCAATAATGAGCCAAACTAGTATTTGCCGTGAATCCTCCAGTTAAGTAGTCATGCATTACGATAGGAGCCCCTAATTCCCTCGCAAATACAGCTCTCTTAGTCATTTCCTCGCATGTACCTGCAGTCGCATTCAAGTAATGCCCCTTGATTTCACCCGTTTCGGCCTGTGCTTTATAAAGTGCTTCGGCACAAAATAAGAAACGGTCCCTCCAACGCATAAATGGTTGTGAGTTCACGTTTTCATCATCTTTGGTAAAATCAAGTCCACCACGTAGACATTCATAAACTGCTCTACCATAATTTTTTGCGGATAATCCCAATTTTGGTTTAATAGTACATCCCAATAGGGGACGACCATACTTGTTCAACTTATCCCTTTCAACTTGGATGCCATGAGGTGGGCCTTGGAAAGTTTTTGAATAAGCAGGGGGAATTCGCAGATCCTCCAGACGTAGAGCTCGTAGGGCTTTGAAACCAAATACGTTACCCACAATGGAAGTAAACATGTTAGTAACAGAACCCTCTTCAAATAGGTCTAACGGATAAGCTACATAAGCGATATATTGATTTTCCTCCCCAACAACGGGCTCGATGTGATAGCATCGTCCTTTGTAACGATCAAGACTGGTAAGTCCATCAGTCCAAACAGTTGTCCATGTACCAGTAGAAGATTCGGCAGCTACCGCAGCCCCTGCTTCTTCAGGGGGAACCCCGGGTTGAGGAGTTACTCGGAATGCTGCCAAGATATCAGTATCTTTGGTTTCGTAGTCCGGGGTGTAGTAAGTCAATTTATAATCCTTAACACCAGCTTTAAATCCAACACTTGCTTTAGTTTCTGTTTGTGGTGACATAAGTCCCTCCCTACAACTCATGAATTAAGAATTCTCACAACGACAAGGTCTACTCGATATGGATTAGGCGTAAATGAAACCTTTGCAAAAATCTTTTAAAAGAAAAAGGATATTCAATTAATATCAACTCATTAAATAAAATAAATGTTATTGTTAAGTTAATGAATATGTTTCATTGCTCGTCTGAGAGCTAGCTTCGCTCCTATATAATAGATATACCGTGTGTATGTTTTATATGAATAGAGTTCTTGTTATGATAAGTTAAAATGGTTCGTTATTAAACCATGTATTTGATTCACCAAATCCATCATTATTGTATACTCTTTGATATATATAGCGCAACCCAAACCAATCCTAATCTTTATTTTGCAAGTTCTTAATTGGCCCCGTTCTTATTTTGAATCTAAATACCTAAATACTAAGAAAATTCTCTGTTGACAGCAATCTATGCTTCACAGTAATATATGTTGTATATCTAAATCCTAGATACGAAAATAGGCACAATTCCTCCACAAAAGAAAGGGTGAAATCAATATGAAAAAAAAAAGATTGGTTGAACTTGAAAATTGACTCATTCAATGAGTAAACGATTGAATGGGATTCGATTGGGCAACTAAATCAAGTGCTAGCCCCCTTTTCTCTCTTATTGAATTAACTAATTAATTTCCTTTTTACTTTTTTACTTTTGGATATTTATTTTGATTTGGCATTATTCAAAAAAAAGAAAAATTTCGACAAATTGTACTTTATGATAATTATGAGAACCAATCCTACTACTTCTCGTCCCGGGGTTTCGACAATTGAAGAAAAAAGCACAGGGCGTATCGATCAAATTATTGGACCAGTGCTGGATGTCACTTTTCCCCAGGGCAAGCTGCCTTATATTTATAACGCTTTGGTAGTCAAGAGTCGAGACACTGCCGGTAAGCAAATTAATGTGACTTGTGAGGTACAACAATTATTGGGAAATAATCGAGTTAGAGCTGTAGCTATGAGTGCTACAGACGGACTGACGAGAGGAATGGAAGTGATTGACACGGGAGCTCCTCTAAGTGTTCCAGTCGGCGGAGCTACTCTCGGACGAATTTTCAACGTTCTTGGAGAGCCTGTTGACAATTTGGGTCCTGTAGATACTAGCGCAACATTCCCTATTCATAGATCTGCGCCTGCCTTTATCGAGTTAGATACGAAATTATCAATCTTTGAAACAGGTATTAAAGTGGTCGATCTTTTAGCTCCTTATCGGCGTGGAGGAAAAATCGGACTATTTGGGGGGGCTGGAGTAGGTAAAACAGTACTCATCATGGAATTGATCAACAACATTGCTAAAGCTCATGGAGGCGTATCCGTATTTGGCGGAGTAGGGGAACGTACTCGTGAAGGAAATGATCTTTATAAGGAAATGAAAGAATCCGGAGTAATTAATGAAAAAAATCTTGCAGAATCAAAGGTAGCTCTAGTCTATGGTCAAATGAATGAACCGCCGGGAGCTCGTATGAGAGTTGGTTTGACTGCCCTAACTATGGCGGAATATTTCCGAGATGTTAATAAGCAAAACGTGCTTCTATTCATCGATAATATCTTTCGTTTCGTCCAAGCAGGGTCAGAAGTATCTGCCTTATTAGGGAGAATGCCCTCTGCAGTGGGTTATCAACCTACCCTTAGTACAGAAATGGGTTCTTTGCAAGAAAGAATTACTTCTACCAAAAAGGGATCTATAACTTCGATCCAAGCGGTTTATGTACCTGCGGACGATTTGACCGACCCTGCTCCTGCCACGACATTTGCACATTTAGATGCTACTACCGTACTTTCCAGAGGATTAGCTTCCAAGGGTATTTATCCAGCAGTAGATCCTTTAGATTCAACCTCAACTATGTTACAGCCTCGGATCGTTGGCAACGAACATTATGAAACTGCGCAAAGAGTTAAGCAAACTTTACAACGTTACAAGGAACTTCAGGACATTATCGCAATTCTTGGGTTGGATGAATTATCAGAGGAGGATCGTTTAACTGTAGCAAGAGCACGAAAAATTGAGCGTTTCTTATCACAACCCTTCTTTGTGGCAGAAGTTTTTACCGGTTCTGCAGGAAAGTATGTTGGTCTTGCAGAAACAATTAGGGGGTTTCAACTGATCCTTTCCGGAGAATTAGATGGTCTACCCGAACAGGCCTTTTATTTGGTGGGTAACATCGATGAAGCTAGCACGAAAGCTATAAACTTAGAAGAGGAGAACAAATTGAAGAAATGAAATTAAATCTTTATGTACTTACTCCTAAGCGAATTATTTGGGATTGCGAAGTGAAAGAAATCATTTTATCTACTAATAGTGGGCAAATTGGCGTATTACCAAACCACGCCCCTATTAACACAGCTGTAGATATGGGTCCTTTGAGAATACGCCTCCTCAACGACCAATGGTTAACGGCGGTTCTGTGGAGTGGTTTTGCGAGAATAGTTAATAATGAGATCATCATTTTAGGAAATGATGCGGAGTTGGGTAGTGACATTGATCCGCAAGAAGCTCAACAAGCGCTTGAAATAGCCGAAGCTAACTTGAGTAGAGCTGAGGGTACGAAAGAATTGGTTGAAGCGAAGCTAGCTCTCAGACGAGCTAGGATACGAGTAGAGGCTGTCAATTGGATTCCTCCATCCAATTGAAGACAATCCAATAGTTTAATCTGATACAAAGAAAAAAAGAAGAAGGGTAGAAAAAATTGCTAGATACCATTGGACTGACTTTGGTATCTAATAATTTTTTCTACCTACCTACTATTGGATTTGAACCAATGACTCCCGCCGTATGAAAGCAATACTCTAACCACTGAGTTAAGTAGGCAATTTATCACCACAAAGGAATACCCATTCCTTCGATCGATTATAGAGAGAATCCTTTTTCTAAGCAATACCGCTCTGTTAACAGTAAACAGATCAAAGAGATATCGTATGGGGTTAGGGAATATTCATCTTGACAAGAAATTATCTATATGTTAAGATATCTCTGACAAGGGCTATAGCTCAGTTAGGTAGAGCACCTCGTTTACACGTGCGCCAATGCTTTTCAAGGGAGCTTATTATGCAATGAACATAATTGATCTTATTGCAAAATCAATGTCTTACTTCATGGATTCGAGAGAACAAGAGAACAATAGCCTGACAAATAGTTGGTTCGGTCTGATTCTAGTGCCAATTCAGGTGCCTAATCAAATAGAACCCTTATTGATTTGCTAATTGATAAGGTAAATATCCAGCCCACTCAATGCTAGGCGTAATGAGGATAAGGGCCTCAAAAAAACTTCTTTTCGTTCTATGAACTTTAAGGTGTATGAAGTCTCATATTCAACTCTTACAGCGGAACGATAGAGACTCCATTTAACTTAGGTTGATTTCATTTAGGCCGGAGGCAGACCTAAGTCAAGGTAATCCTTCTTTGAAACACTTTGGTATTGCTCCTAGATAGATCATAATACAAATAATGAATCAGAGCACATGGAGCCATCTCATTATCTTTCCTTAAAGAAAAAATATGGTGGACTAACTGATCTTTACATCAGTCGATGAAAGAGCCCAATGCAAAAAAATGCATGTTGGGTCTTTGAAACAGTTCGAATCATTTCGATAATAATCAGTTTGATCTGTTTTACCGAGAAGGTCTACGGTTCGAATCCGTATAGCCCTAATACATTCCATTTTTGGATTTTTGGATAGACATTCTATTTTGGGTTTAGTATAGCTTTCATTTCCTCATTAGTACTTGTTTATAGACTGGGCAGTTGATTGATCCATAGAATAGAGATAAAAGCATTACCACAGGTTCATTCATCTAAAATCATAGAGACAGGAAAATAAAAACGAAAATACATTCCATAGAATCGGTCGATCCATTAGATTATGTTTATGTATTCCTATTTCTATCAAACCAATAGAAGCAAGGATCCTTTACCTGATTTTCATTCTATCATACTTCGAATAGGATATGCTCTAAATCCCTAGACTTCCCTATAATGACTGCAATGATTTTCTCCGTTTTGATAATTACTATTTTGTTTGAATTAGGTTACTTTCATTATATATGCATTATCAAAATAGATTTTCTTTCTATTTAAATAGAAAGTAGATAAATAGAAAGAAAATCTAATCTATTCCGAAATGGAAAGTCTATATCTATATAAAGAATATATCTATATAAAGAAAGAGTAAAGAAGAAAACATAATATTCTGTCTCATAGTTCTGAAATAGAGTTCGAATAAATAGTATTACTATTCATTAGACTCCATTAGTAATAAAATCTCTTATTAGGTTCTATATTTAGCTAATAGTCTATTAGTATTTTCCAGTAGTATTTTCGTTTTTATTTAATAGTCTTTTCCTTTCATTAAAGGATAGAAATAGAGTAAAAGATAGAGCAATTCTTTTTTCTAGAGATTATAGAGAAAGCGAGACAAAGTAAAGCGAGAGAGTTTTCTTTGTATAAGAATTATGTCTACACCATATCGAAATAGAATTGAAATCAAAAAGGGAGTCGGGATTCTGTTGGATGAATCTTTAAACAAGACATGTCATAGAGCAAACAAACGCTGAACTAAGCGCTTTGGTTTGAGCAAAATCTATTCTTGTTTCACCGAGGAAAAGAGAGAAATTCTGGATAAATTGACAATGCCGACTTGAATTGACGAATTCAGTTCAGCCTATTCCACATTAATGGGAGTACATTTATGTTTCTGCTTCACGAATATGATATTTTCTGGACATTGCTAATAATAGCAAGCCTTATTCCTATTTTGGCATTTTTTATTTCAGGACTTTTAGCCC